AACGGTATTTATATACCCAGTGGGGGCGACAGTAGTCACATTGAAGATAATGGTAATGGGGCTCCGCCCGGAACATGTGATGAAAGCGGGGAATCCGGGCCGCCGAACCCCGCGAAGGGTAATGATTTACCTCTAACAGGGGATTCGAAAGATCAAAAATCGACTGATGTGGATACGGCTCCGGGGGATTCGAAAGATCAAAAACCGGATCATGTCGATGAGTCGAAAGATCAAAAATCGACTGATGTGGATACGGCTCCGGGGGATTCGAAAGATCAAAAACCGGATCATGTCGATGAGTCGAAAGATCAAAAATCGACTGATGTGGATACGGCTCCGGGGGATTCGAAAGATCAAAAACCGGATGATGTCGATGAATCGAAAGATCAAAAACCGGATGATGTCGATGAATCGAAAGATCAAAAACCGGATGATATCGATGAGTCGAATCAAACCCGTTCGTATCGTGGGTATACACCACCGCACATTGCGGCTTTGTGGGTTCAATGCGAGGATTGTCTTGGATTAAATTATAAGAGATTCTTAAAGGAACGAAATAATATGTGCGAACACTGTGGCTATCATTTCAAAATGAATAGTCCAGAAAGAATCGAATTTTTGATCGACCCCGGTACTTGGGATCCTATCGATGAAGACATGGACTCTCCGGATCCCGATCCCGATGAGCGGGATTCGGAGGAGGACAGCTTTTTCGAAGAGCGTTCAGAATGGGCGTCGGAGGAGGACAACTTATTAGAAGAGCATTCAGAAGGGGATTCGGAGGAGGACAGCTTATTAGAAGAGCATTCAGAAGGGGATTCGGAGGAGGACAGCTTATTAGAAGAGCATTCAGAAGGGGATTCGGAGGAGGAGAAGGGCAAGTCCTATGAAGATCGTCTTGATTCTTATCGAAGAAAGACAGGATTAAATGAGGCTGTTCAAACAGGCGTAGGTCAACTAAATGGTATTCCCGCAGCTTTTGGGATTATGGAGTTTGAGTTTATGGGGGGCAGTATGGGATCCGTAGTTGGAGAGAAAATCGCCCGTTTGGTTGAGTACGCTACCAATCAATCTCTACCTCTTATTATAGTATGCGCTTCGGGTGGGGCACGCGTGCAAGAAGGAAGTTTGAGCTTGATGCAAATGGCTAAAATATCATCCGCCCTGTTGGATTATGATCAATCCAATAACAAGTTATATATATCAATCCTTGCATCTCCTACTACTGGTGGGGTAACAGCTAGTTTTGGTACGTTGGCAGATATCGTTATTGCCGAGCCCAATTCCTACATTGCATTTGCGGGTAAAAGAGTAATTGAAGAAACCTTGAAGGAACCAATACCCGAAGGTTCACAAGAGGCTGAACCTTTATTCGAGAAGGGCATAATCGACCTAATCATCTCACGGAAGTTTTTAAAAGACGTTCTGACTGAGTTTTTGAAGTTCCACGCCTTGAATCCCAATTCAATCACGTAGAGCGCGCTAAGTTCCATTATTTTATTTGTAGCTAACAAGTAGTTAGCTTATCGGAATCAAAGTAACTAAGAATGGATTTTTCTTTGGTGACCTAGTAGAAAGATGAATAAATCCATTTATTTAGTTCTACATTTCTTGGACTTATTCTATCACTTAGATATAGAGATACTTATTAGTATTAGAGATACTTATATCTCTAATACTAATAATAATTTTCAAATAAAAAAAAGAATAACAGGTACAAATAGTACCTGGAGGGACCCATTTTATGACAACTTTCAATTTTCCCTCTATTTTTGTGCCTTTAGTAGGCCTAGTATTTCCGGCAATGGCAATGGCTTCTTTATTTCTTTATGTTCAAAAAAACAAGATTGTTTAGATCTGAGGGGACAAAAGTTTTTTTTTGAAACTTAGACTTTAAACATAACACAGATTTTTATTTCGGGAAATATGGTACAACATGTGATTTCCGGCGAACATAAAGGAAAAAGCTCTTATGCCTGCAGAAAATGATCGATGGGTAAATGAATTCTAACTGGTTTCAAATAGATCATCCTAATAAAGTTGGTGGGTCGATATCTATATTGGGATCATATGAAGAGGATTTCTTATTTTCTCCCCAAAAAATTTTGTTAATTACTCCTAAAAAAAAAGTTCACATCAAACTAGTGCTAGTTGATGAGAGTTCCTTTTTTTTGGGCTTGCAGGGAGGTACAACCACCATGAATTGGAAATCGAAGAAACTATGGATAAAGCTTATAGCGGGGGCGAGAAAACTAAGTAATGTTTTCTGGGCCTTTACTGTTTCTGTAGGTTCAGCAGGATTCGTATTGGCTGGAATTTCCAGTTTTCTTGATAGAAATTTGATATCTTTTGTTCCGCCTCAGGAAATCCCTTTTTTTCCACAAGGGATCGTGATGCTTTTCTACGGGTTCGGGGGTTGCTTTATTAGTTTATATTTGTGGTCCACAATTTTCTGGAATGTAGGTAGTGGCTATGATGGATTCGATAGAAAGGAAGAAGT